GATTAATAGAATCCCTATGTCCGGGCAACCGACTTTAGGTGGAAAAGTCCAGTTGGATCGAATCCTGCACCCGGGATCTTCGGATGCTTTCTTAAGATAGAGTTGGCTTGATCCTAGAATTGATGCATTGCCTACGCATTTCCCTCCTGTTGATACTCTAAGTAGTAAGCCAAAGGTTGATTTCCCCCTAAAAGGAAAAAAGCTCGCGTTGTCTCGCTAGTTTGACCCCGTGTCACCCTCCGTCTTATAGGCTAGCGCTTACCTATATAAAATAGAAAAAAAAAGAGTCCCCTATGGATAAAGAGAAATGATTCTTTTCTGACGAACGAGACGATCTCAGCAGCTAAGGCAGAGGGAGGCAGGGGACTGACGCGGGCAGAGAGCAGCTTTCTTGCAATTCCATAGATTGATCCGCACTACAGCAGGTAGGATGGCGTGATTCAACGAACATAGGCTTTTTGTGCATTAGAAGGCGCTGGCCCAATATTCATTCGTACTCAGCGGGGAGAAAGGTGGGAAACCTTGGAATAAACCAAAGACTAAAGAAGCCGGGTCCGAACAGGAAGCGCAGAAAAAAGCTCAAGGGAAAGCGGACGAGGTCCAGTCCAAACAGAAAGAAGCTCCAGCCCGGGGGCACCGTGATGGGGCAGCCGAGGTGTTTGAAGAAAGTCCTATTTGTATAATAGATATTCCAAAATTCGTTGGTTTAAGGCTGGGTCGCGAAAGGTGGCTTTTTCCTATTTTTTTGCTATCTGGTTTGGTCTATCATATTGATGAGTAACGGACCCACACATCCCTTCGGGTCGCAGGTTCAATAGAAAGAAATTCCTACTTAGATCTTAGATCCACAAAGTGAGGGCATCCATATGCTATAGGGGGGCATTATACACAATTCGATCGAACTTTTCCTACGCACGTGGCACAATATCCGAAGGGAACTCTCTTTATGAAGGAAGGTGGGGGGCTGATTCTTCAGATCCGGAGGAATCTGTGCCATCAATGAATGAAATAGATAGGCTATCGGAGCCCAGTGCTCTAACTCTTGCACCCTTCCTATTAGTTTAGTCTTCTTTCTTGGTTGGTATACAGATGTTCAAAGTCGACACCTTCAATGGAGATAGAAGAACCGTAGCTATTGAAGCAGTTGGAGGCAGGGCTAAGGCAGAGGGAAGGAGTAGTTCGCTTACTTCTTCTACCTAGGCTCGATACGTTCCTTACCAGTTGGTATGCAGAAACTCCAGGTACACCTCTTTAATAGAAAATCAAAATCGAATGCAGGAGATCCCAGAAGTAAGATCGAAGCTCGGGAATAAGAAGAAGGCTTTTCTTTTCAATCTTTTATCGGCCATACCTCTTGCCGTACCTTTCTCGAGTGTTCTCCCACCTTCTGACATGGCGTACCATGCCTTCGAACAGGAAGTCTCTCTTCCATGAAAGGTGACACTCTGACTTCGATTTATTCGAGAAAGAAAAACTTTGATGGAGATAGAATCGCCTTTTGTATGGGTTCCATTAGCAGTCCCTGGCAGCTTGTTGGCCAGAGTTCAAGAACTGAGTTAGCATAGCCGTCATCGCCCATGACATGAGGCATGATCCTAGCACGATCCATCTATATAAGATAGTACAATCTAGGGAAATCGTAGAGTGAAAAGAAAGCCCTGAAAGGACTAGACCAAGACCCATCCTCGGACTGATCTCTGGGAGGGCAAACTTCGATGCAAGTAAAGAAAAAGAGCTTGCGCTCCCTAGAGTGGATGATCTTTAGCCGCGTGCGTAGGAAATAAAAAAGATGGAATCACAAAGCAAATCAGAAGGCTAGAATTTCAGCATGTAATAACTAGACGAAGGAATCCTCCCCGAGCCTGAGCTCAGCAGTACTTCGAGCTGAGAAAGGGCGGTCCTATATCAACTTAGTTGATAAAGGCAGGTAGTACCCAAAGACTGACTTTCAAAAGGCAGCTATCTTAATCACGACGTTCTTAAAGGTTGGAGAGCCTACACTTAGTTTCAAAAAAGTTGGTATTAGCATTAGCACTCGCTTAGGTGCTAAAGGTATAAAGAAAGGTAGATATGTAAATCACTTAGTCCTTGAACTAGGGATAGGGCCTAGGCCTATTAATCCAATTCCAATAGAGTAGCATTACTATACTAGTGAAGGAGGAAATCGTAGTCCCACAGGATTCAATGAAGCTATGCCTTTTTTCCTCTGCTTAAGGACTATAAGGATATTCATTCCTTTAGTTAGAGAGCTGAATGGAAGTAAAGGAAGGAGAATACGGAAGTTATAGACAATAGATCTTAGAGGACTGGGAACTTACATTGGCAAGAAAAATGTAACACTCTTACTCACTGGCTCGTCAGGGACAGGGGAAAGGCTTCATCCTAATCTTCCTAATGAAAAGAGATCATCCCAACACAACAGGTGACCGGGAAATCCACAGGTTCGATAGAATGGAATGGTCCAGCAAACTGAACGAAGTCCTATGTTCACTTCAGTAGTCCCCTTCAAAAGAGGCTTCCCGAAACACGGAACAAATCCTATTCGCGAATCGTTAAACGGCTTATGCCTTCATTGTTGGGCCGGCCCGTACATGACCCTCGCTTAGCCCAACGACACGACCAGAGCCCCTATGCCATGGCCCGAGATAGCCATACATAATATACCAGAGAGAACCGAAGAGACCAGGCACCACCAGATCCAGTAACCCGGAAACAAGAAGCGATCGAACTTACGAAAAAGAAGATTCATATTCACGTGACGGGGCTTCTCGCCCTAGTAAGCCTTTAAAGATTCCCCATGAGATCAGCAAGGAAAGGAAAGACACTATTGATGTTTAGCCCACTCTCGCTACTTATTAGAAATAGGGAATCAAAGCGATAAAGGAGAAAGGCCCCTTCCACGTATAAATAAGAAAAGTAAGCTCTTCTTTCCATTCCTTAGCCCACCATGCTATTAAATAGAGTCCGCTTTTTTGCTCGAAGCCTTATATCCCAGTAGGCAAGTGGTCAAGTACCGTTTTCCAATCTTCCATCACTTGACTGTGAGTGTACCTGCTTCTATTTGTTATATACGCTATTACCATATGCTCCTTTTATCTAGCGATAGTAGCGACCGGTGCTTGCTCGAGAGTGTGTTTACTCGGCAGTAGCGAATAGATTCAGCAGTAGGGGCAGAACCAATAGAGACAGGAGCAATAGAAGTTCCCACCGACGAAGTATCAACATGAACAGTAGCAGAAGGTGCCGAAGTAGCATTAATTGCAAAAGCCACCGAGGTAGCAATAGTAGTAGTAGGATCCCTACTAATTGATGCATGAGGTACCTGCAGAGTAGGTGTATCCATGCAAACTGATTGGGTAGCGGTAGTTACATCCGAAATAGGCTCAGACGCACGAGGTTCCATGGCACTCGAAGTGCGAGAGTCAGAGAAAGGTGCTGTCGTATTCAAATCATCAGCATGATCATCAACATGCACCTGGGATAGCTCATCCGAATAACTTTCCACAACCAGATGTTCAAAACGGTGGTTATGAGTGAATGAGGATGAGGGAATGCTGGAAATAGAAACCTTATTTCGCTCCGGTTGGCTACCCAAAGCTTCCTTTCCCTTATCATCTTCTTTCTTTCGATATATCCGCCGTTCACGAGAACAGCCCCTACTGGAATCAGCATCCCTCTTGTGATCCTTCGGAGGCGGAGACTTGGCCTGAGGTTGCTAATTTCCCTGAAGCTGGGATTTCTTACACTTATAAAGTGAATACCCAACAACATTGCAATGAGCACAATGGGATATACTCATAGTGAATCGAAACAAAGGAACTAAATCCCGGGCGCTCAATCATAACCACTTTGATGTTGTGATATCTATAGTTTAGCTAGCCACGCCGGTTTTGAATTCAATTCGTATACTCATAAACCAAATATCTGCGTACCCCCCTCCTTTTCGATACCTTCGAACGAAAGATAGTGAGCATCTAAAGAAAGAAAAGTCTAACGACGTCTAGCGTAGTACTTCGCTTCCTTCCGCTTAAGCGCCCTGAATTCATAAACATAAGATCTGCCTGTGGATTGAAGCTAGGCGATTGAGCAAACCCATCCATGTAACTAGAAGTCGCTTTGATCTTGAAAAGCACTCGACTTAAGGAGAGCGTAGTTTGACTACTTTTGAGGCCTTGAAAAGGTTCACTTGAAGTGCCAAATGAAGTAAAAAAATCCATAGCAAGGCGGAAGCCGGCCATTGCATGGATTTCTAGAGATATCAACCCGGGGAAGGAATCGTTTGATCCTTGTTCATTCCACCTCGGCATCTGCTTTTGGGTTCTTCTGAAAGAGAGGATTGGCCAATGCTTGTATTGGGGCATACCCACTAGAGTCGTCGTTTTGGTCTTCTTTTTCGAGCTACCGATTTCAGCAACTCAAGGTTGCATTTTATATAGCTGATAAATGTTGCATTCAACGGTTTCTTCTTACTAACCAAAAGGAGGTGAAACCAACAGGAGATCAATGGGCGAGTTCCCCGTGATGTTCCATGATTGAACAAGAGTGAAAAGGAGGACGGACATGTACAAGTGAATATCGCGGTTTGAGAAAAGGACGGACATGATAGAGTAGGAGTGTTAGTCCGGGGATTGGAATCGGACTGGCCTGTGCCCGTAGGTTCGGTATTCTCGAGATTTGACACTTGACACGTATTTGGTTAGGAAAGAATGCATACGCGCTACCCCACCCTTTTTCTCTGGTATTAACTAGTCTCTTTAGACCAAGAAGAAGTCGGACACTAGGTGGAATCAAACCTTTGCTTTAGCTCGTTACATTCTAACCGTACCTTTCCCTCTGTCTCGGACCATTCCTCCTGTTACATTGTCTCGTTGGGTTGAGGAAAGACTGGAGGCACGGAAGACTTTGGCGAAGAACAAGTGGTAGGACCAACATCGCCTTCCTCAGAGCATGCCTCTTTCTTCCCCTCATTCTGTCCTCAATATGGTCTCAATATCGGTATTCAAGCTCACAATGGATCTTAGCCACCGGTGACCTGCTTTGCGGAACCGCCCGAAGGCCCGGATTCATTCAACAAACAACAGTCGCTACTAGGCATGAAGACAGAAAGAAGAGGGCTTTTAGCTCGTTGCAAGGGCTCATCCGGACATTCTTTGGTTTATTTACTGCATAGCTCGTTCCTTTCCTACTCCTCTCAAGAAAAGTACACCCTTGAAGAGGGAATTGGTACACTTCTTTCCACTAATAAAAGGCCAAAAAGGCCCATACATACTAGGAAAGGGAAATTCTCTCCTCTGTAGGACTAAATACACTGATTTCGGAGATTCTTTCATTAATACAGGAATGAAGTCGCCTTAGCTGCAACCATAGTCTTTAATTAACAGCTCGAACTACCTCCTGCTCGGCACCGGTGGTGAGGAAGTCTTGTTTCTTTTGTGCCCAGGGAGGGCCGAAGAAATGAGTCGACCCAAGCAATATGATCACACAAATCCAATAAAATAATAAGTGTAATAAGAAGAATCTATTCTCGTTGAATCTGGAATAGGGGTTTCCACCCAGAGATGGAGGTACAAAGATCACAATCCTCTTACGACATTTCCGAAAGAAAGATTGTCAATCAACCTTAGCCATTTTTAGCAATTGTGCTTTCCTTAGCAATTGAAGGCTTAGCTATTGCCTTTTACTTAGCTATTTCGGGGGAGATTCGATCTCCGGGCTTATAACCAACCTATATCTGCTCTTAGTAGGGGCGCCCACGAGAGAGAGGCTGTGGGGCTCTTCGAGGAGATGAATCAGCTATTGAAAAGCTACTGAACTAACGATTGAAGCCCAAATAGAGACGGGAAAGCCGTATCGCGTACACGAGTGGAAGCAGGCAGCTAAAAGAGCTATCACGTAAAAGAGCTATTGAGCAAACTCTCTGGTCCTGGGTGTAAAACCCTATCTTAACGAACATAACAGCAAGAAACTCTGTCTCCAAACTGTAACTGTGTCCCCTAGCAGTACGAATTCAAGATTGAAAAGAAATTAGGAAAGAAGTCAGAGAGAGGTTGCGACTTAGCAGAGATCACGACTTAACCGCCTCCTCGCCTCTCGCCTTTTAGTCGATTAGTCGAACTGCTTCTAGTCGAGCTACTTCGCCCCAATCCAATACAGGACTTCGCCTTAGTTAGCCGCTGAAGTATGGTCTGGAGTATAAGTCCAATAGTGCGAAAACCCCCCAATACCCAATAATAGTAGAAAGTGGAATAAGAGTAGCAAAGGTTCCACTGAGGCCTCGGAGTCTTACTGCATCAACTAAGATTCGTGACACATACGAGACTACTTTTCTTTTCGAAAATATATATCGAGCTGAAGTTCATTCGGAAAGCGAGACTCTTGCTAGTACGCTGCTATGCTGCTGCTTCTATGTTGATGTCTTGTGGAAAGAAGCACCGGAAGGCTAGACTAGATCAGTAGTTTCAGGGGACCGCGTATTCTCTTCTTGATTCAAAGGATTCTGCCAACTCGGATTCTCTTCATTCGATTTCCCCTCGGCTTCTGCGTCTACGATTGACTGACCGACCAGATACTCGCTAACAAACGGGGGCACCTCCCTAGTTCCTTGAGTTAAGTACGCACTGGCCAGACGGAAGCTGGCGAGAAAAGAAAAATCACCAGGGTGCAAGACCGAACCTTCAATTGAAAGATCGGCCGAGCAGGAAGACTACGGACGGAAGTGAATATAGAGAGAGCACGCTTACGGGACCTCTACAAATTAGGTGGGCCCTCCTCATGAATTCACCGACGTCCTGTAACTGCCTGCTCTACCTACGGACGGAATTTCCAAATCACTAAAATCTACCCGAATCATGGGAACCGATACTCGTACGATAGCCTTGTATTTCGCCCTTACCTTCTTAGTAGAGCCATTCACAAACAACTGGTACCGAGATCCCCATTTAGTAGGTTGAGCTGGAGCTGCTTCTTGAGCTTTTTCCTATACCTGCCAGAGTTGCCAGAGGGGCTTCGAAATCTCTTCTCGGTAACTCCGCTTTCCTCCTATCTGTCAATGGATCCCCGGCACATCTTCCTTCATTAGCTGGCATCGCTTTTAGGCGCCATGAGGGTCTGATCTATGATTTTAGTGAAATTGCTAAGTTTTGTCGATATACAAGATGAAAATAGATCACTTGAAATTGGCTTCTCAGTTCACTAGGAACGGATTTAGAGCGGATTCACTATCGATTGTGGTTTGGGGCTCTTGGAGTTGCCTTCTGCTTTCTCATCATAACTACTGGATCACAGTAGCCCTACTTGCCTGACTTCTCGACCTAAAAGCAAGATCAAATTCCTTTCAAAGTCCAAATAGGCTGAAAAGGATGCAGGAATAAGACCCTTCTTCTCGACTTACGACAGGAAATCCGGGTTAAAGACCTGATAATGCGATGCGGATCTAGCTAGCCTAATAGCAGAAGAATCGCCATGTGAAGCTTACGAGCTTGTGATGGGCCGAGCCTAAGGCGCCCCTTCCTACCTATGTGCGTTGGACAGCGTATATTTCCCGGGGTCTCTTTCCGAACTTGGTACCACCCTGTCTTACCTTGTTCTTGAGTTTCCACGGCTCCTTACCATCGAAGTCCTTGTTGGGCAGGTGCTATTCGGGCAGATTCCACTTCGAGCTAGGCTTTGCTGACTTGAAGTGAAGGTCCAGGTTGAAGTAGTCAGAATTGCTGACAAGCAGAGCTCTACTGAACCTACACCTACTTTCTTTCTAAATATAAATGCAATCGCCGGATGATTTCCCATCTCCTGACAAATATCCTAAGTGAGGTGGACTTTATCCATACCGTACTGGCAGGTACGATGAGCTTTCTTAAGAATACCCATTCTTTTCTTTCGGACCGAAGCGCGCGATATGGCTTTTCGCGATGCCGAGATAACTAACTACCCCTTCTCCCAATGGGCATAGGGCTTACGTCATGTATGCAACTGTCTTTTATAGTATACCATTTCTGGCTCGTCATGCTGCATCTCTTCCGAGACCAGGACATTTTTTTTATCACGACTTTCGCCTCTAGCGTACCCTGCTTTCACTACTGTACGAATAGCATTTCCTGGAAGAACTAGAAATGAGCGTACTACTGCTATAGTAGCTTAGCCCCGCCCAAGACATTGGTCAAAAGGCACGATCAACTTACTACTACCCCAGTGGACAATCGAAGGAATTGAATTCACTCTACGCCCGGAATGAATATTAAGAAAGGGCTTTCTAGCGGCCAACACCAAAAGTCCATCTTTCCTCTCCTTACCTTATTATATATATTAGGGGCGAGCTAGTCCTACCTTCCTAACTATAATAAGTGAGCTACAACCTTTAAACTAATAGGGCGAGCTACTACGTTCCTCTCCTTGACAATGCACTTTTTCATCTATATGAGCAGTCAAAAGTAGCGATTCGGTATCGCTCCTTAGAGGGAAATTACAGTTAGCGGCTTTTGCTGCTATGTGAGCCGCACAAAGAAAGACTCAATCGATCTTCCCAAGATCACGCCTGGTCTAATTGCTTATTTAGAGATGGAACCAAATCCTAAGATGAAAGATAGGTTCAAAGAAGGCATAAAAGTGCATATTTTGTTTAACGAAGTCCACTGGCATTCCTACGGTACCCCCATGAGACTTTCCAACTGAGTGGAATGGGTGATGCACAACGGACTTGTAGCTAAGGGACAAAGGTAAAAGAGAGATAGAAAGTCTAGACTTCACCTTCTCGATCTTGCCTTCCATGCCACGAATTAAAAATGGATGAGTCCTATTGGAATCAATCAAGAGTCCGAGCGAGGAGCTGAACCATGAGAGAACCTTTTCACATTCATTCGACGGAAAGATCTTTGAACAGAACTTCCACTGCAAGGAATCTTCAACCAAGACTCACCAGTCACTCGCGCGATTCGAACGCGCATTGCTGGTAATGAACCAGAGAATTTCCTCTTATTCAAGAGTGACTTTTTTTATCCTGGTTCGATCCACCGGACTTAGCGGACCTACTCCAGCATGATGTGACTTATCGGTAAACACTTTCAAAAGATGACTGGACTTGGCTGCCCCAAGTTGCCTATGTACCCTTGAACGGGGATCAAGTCGAACATAGTTATCATCTCTCTCTTTTGAATAAAGAAGCTCTACCAGGGATTGCCAGGCATTTGGTACTGACTTTCCTCCGCCCTTTTTAGTCACAAAAGAAAAGAAAAGTAGGACAAAACTGAGAGTGAGTAGCATGAAGAGGGATGGATTTGTGAATGAGAAGTAGAGCTTTCCGATTTGAATATCCATCAATGGGAGAATAGAGAATTGATCCAGCGGGCTTCTGCTCTCCTCGTCCTTACCTTTCTGGGCAGCATTCTCTTCTTTTTTGCTCTCCTTAGCCTTTCCAGAGTATAAGCTCTCACCCCCCCCAGACGGCCCTCCTCCTGGGGTCTTCTTATTAAGCTTCTCATTAAATTTATTAAGCTTCTCATTAAAATTAAATTCTTCCCAAAAAATTAAAAGGGCCTGCTGTAAAGACAGCGAATATAATAGTATGGGGGCCTTATCAAACCCGGGCACGTCAAATAAGTTCCGCCAGAGCAATTCTGACAGGCCAAAGAAAAATAAGGCCGAGAGTTTGAATATCCTATTTTTCTCATCGGATAAGTACTCCTTCAAAAGTCTAAGGAAGGGGACTCCTAAGACTAGACTTATAAAGTAGACTAGTGTGGCAATAAAGAAAGCAAAGATCGCATAAAATGCCAAAAAGGCCAGTACTACTTGATATTTCTTGGACAGAATAAGTATTATTGCCCCGTTCAAGGCATAGATCAAAAAGGCGAGGCCCCGGGCCTTGCCGCTCTTAGCAAAGAAGGAAAAGTGGAGGGCCGCTGCCCCCGAAAGAGGTAGGATTAAAACGTCTATTAGGGGCTTAAGGGGAATGTGGAATTTTAGGTGGAGGAAAGAAATAAAAGAGAGCCAAATAAGATAAAGGGGGCCTCCGAGCCAGAGTAGCTCTTTATCCTCCAAAAATATAAATATACGGATAAAGAGCAACTGAAAAAGAAAAAGTAGGCCCCCAAGAGCAAAATTCTCCAAATTTAATAAGAATAAAGTCCTACTAAATAATATAAGCCGGAAAAAGAAAATCTCTGGAAGTACGAACTTAAGGAGAAGTGCGGCAAGGAAGAGGAGGAGGACGTTATGAAAGCTCCACCCCAGCACCGCGCCGATGAGAACGACGTGGCTGGCGAGGACAAAGGCTTCGAGTAGTGGCTTCGCAGGGTCCCCCTCTTTAAATAGGAAGAAGTAGCAGATCAGGCAGGACCCGCTAAGACCTTGAAGGAGAAGAGAGAGGTTTACAATGGTTTCAGGGCCCAGGTCCAAAAAGAAGAATGAATAAAAGGAAGAAAATAAGATGAAAGCTAAAGAGGCTAAAATAAGACTTTCTTGAAAGGCATTCCAGCGATCCAAAAAGGCATTCCACTTGGTTCGTAGAATATGGAAAAGTCTGTCTTTAGCTTTAGAGAGCCACTCTTTTATTTTCTTCATGACGTCCTTTAAAACTTGGATAATGTAGTCAATTACTTTCTTCATGACGTCCTTTAAAACTAATGATTTGGTTCATTTTATTCATGATTTCCTTTCTTCATATTGACTGCTCTGCTCCCCCGACTTGTCCCCAGAAGAGAGATTGTCGGAAATAGCCTTGGTTTTTCCAAGGAAGAAACGGAAGCCGAAGGCAATCTCATGAATGGATACTTCTCAAGCTCTCTTTCAAACATAGACGGAACAGGAAGTCAATAATACACGCTTCAATAAAGAGGCTTCGTTGGCCTTTATCACAGAAATCGCGGTTAAGGTTGTTATACGTTCATTTCCACCTTCTTCTATGAATCTATATTATTAGAAGTCATTTTCTGATTAACGTGAAATCCTACTGAGGTGCGAACGAAAGCGCACATTCCTTTATATACGATAGAAAAGAGAAAGCTACCTTAGTGACTCTAATTCGATTGAGACCGCATCCAAACCACCTTCGAATCTCACTGCTCGGGATGATCACAAGACTGAGTTTAATCCTGAACAAAAGAGCGCATTTCTTTATATACGATGCATTGATGCCAAAGCCTTGACAAAAATCTACTGAACAAAGTTCTTTCTATTGATGCCCTTATGACAGCTGATGCTGCTTTCGCTTTAGAGCAAGTGGCCGTGCAGTACGTCCAGGGGATGATCGAAAGGTTTCTGGGGATGTGGTCGATGGCTTTCAGCAGTCTTTCTTGGGGGAGAAGGCACAGTACCGGTTGTCACCGGTAAGAAGAGACGAGACCGTACATGCATAATGAGCGAGTCAACCTGCTGCCCAGTAGCGAATATTTGCTAGGAATGGTGTGGAAGCAGAAGCACTCGCAGGAGCGCTTTCATTCATCGGATCAGCTGGTGCACTTGTGGCAGTAGACTCTGTTCGAAAGTGGTCACTTGTTTGATAGGGTTCACAGCTTTCTATTCTTAGACCCTTCAATGAAAGATTCGCTTTTTACCTTCTGCCTTCCAATAAAGAAAAGAATAGTTGCATGAGTTCCGCCTGCTACGCGCTACCGGAACCTTTACGGGCAATGGCTATGCGATCGACGAGTGATTTCGAGATCTGCCTTTGGCTTTGCCGCTTTTGCATTTGCTGGTGCTAAGGAGCCGGTGAGCTAGGATCTCATCCCTTATATATATACGTAATTTCGAGAAAGAAGAGAATAACTCCACTCTTCACCCAAGACACGTACTAAACAAGAAGAGAAGAGGACCTTAACTATAGAGCACGCTAAACACGCGTACTCAAGCCTTGTATTTAACCTTGAGGCCGTAGACAACCAAGTAGTACTGAACCCTTAGGATATAGACAAAAAAGCAAAAAACCAATGCCAGATTCGGTACTCAACAAAAAAAATAAATTTCCGTGCGAGAGGGGAATGCCTTAGCTCGAGCTATCTTCCTGTCTTTAACTAACTACCTCCTTACTTTCCATGAGCCTTAAGCCTATGAATAAGGGCATAATTTCCTTCTTAAGTGGTTTGGTATCCTGTTCAACTGTTGGCTGTGTAGCCTCTTCCTGCAGAGCTGGAGTTGGGGACTCGGTATTCAACTCAGGCTTTCAGTTGGCTTCATGGCTTAGAGAAGAGAAGGGAATACTACCCGAACCAGCTCCTTAGTCCATGACAAAGGTTCGATCAAGCATGAGGATCTTTGACATAAGAAGAGAAGAAAAGGTCGGTACGTAGGTCCAGATTAATCAGTTACTCTGTGTTAGCTCCTTAAGGGCTATCGACGTGGATTCCAGTCTTCAGTCGAACCTCGGTCTTGCCTGCTTAGCTTGTGACTTAGTTACTCCTCTCTTTCGTCTTTCGTTATCCCTCGGGGAATGGAATTTAAAGAGCTTGCTCTTCTAGCTCTAAAGTGGCGACCCGGAGTCTTCTCACTGGTATAGCTATCGGACTGGAGAACTATACCTATATAAGACATTTCTATCAGTCAGAAAGAATAAGGACTAAAGGTAGAGCGCCCTCTCCGCGTAGAATAAGAGAAGATCAATCAAAAAGTCAAGAGGGAACTTTTATAATAAGTAATGGTGAATCAGAATGCTTATCGATCTATTGCTTGAAAACAGAATCTAATGGAGAAGGACTGACCTCATCATTTTATCTAAAATAGATATATACCAAATAATAGATATCTAATAGTTGTGGGGTCTATTGTAAGATGGATAAATCCAATTAGAAATAGCTGCTCGCCTATATGATATGCATGAGGGAATCTCTTCTTCCTCTGAAATAAATGGTATTCATGTAAATCCCTTTGTGCGGAAAGTTGAACTTAGGCAAAGACAAATAGCGAGAAATTCCTACCTCCTTTGGACGTCAGCAGAGATTCAATCACAAAGCAAGCGGACTCCAACTCGGGAAATTCGAGACGTAGATTCTTTAGGAGCAAGTTGAAACCTTAGTGATGGGGAAGGTCCATCTTACCCAGCAAGCTCTATCTAATCAAAGGCACGAAGTCGTCTATTAGATTCTTCCATTTTAGCACCGCTATAGAAGCTTTCAACAATTTCATGATAGGAGCGTAGTAGTAGTAGGGAAAGAGGGGTAGAAAGGATATCCAACTACATGCTCTGTAGCCCCTTAGCTTAGGAAGATTAGCAGCCCTAACCAACCCGTTGAGGAGATTGGTTGATGAAGACTTTCTTAAGATGCTTATCTACATAGTTTATTTAAGTACAGAAATGGCTTCTTCCTTCCGCGGACATAGATAAGGTTTAGGCATGCTTCAATAATGATCTTGTGCTTATCAAAAAGGTGTTCAGTGTGGGCCGCTCGGATCGATCATATATTGTCTGAATGCACATGATAACTTTTTGTCGTCTTCGCGCAGGACTTCGCTTCACCCTGACGACTCAACCACTATTATTAATGGGACCCCGCCACGAGTTGGATTGGTTCCAGCCCTTAGCTTTCTTGGTTGGATACGAATTGTGGGCGGAGTAGAAACTACTCAACTAGTAGTAAGGGGGTTAAGGAATGAAGTTCGGAACTAGAATTAAAAAGGGGCATCGGCTGAAGCGGATAGATGGCCTGCACTGCTGGTATCGAATCCGATGCTCAGACCGAAACAAGGGGATTGCAACGAAGCACCCACGCTCGAGTAGAAAAGCAGGACGGATACGGGGAAAGGTCAAGCTGTATGTACATAGACTCAAACGACAGAGCACTAATGAAATGAAGAAAGGCCAGACAGAGTGCTAGCTGCATACACAAACAAATAGGGCAATGAGAAAGATCCCGATTCTAGTTTCATCAAGCCTTTGCATAAGCTGCAGACTACGAACAAGAGGACGAAGCGACAGTAGCATAGGATTTAGTCAACCAATGCCCAGCTGATGATTATAAACTGCCCACTGCGGAAAGCGAGGTCGGTGTAGGTCTTGAACAAAGGTCTTGCAGAACCATCGTACTCAAAAGAGAGGTCATCCGCGAAAGACCCATAGCATAGGGTTCGGTCAGATTGAACTGGAAAGTGTAGACACCTACTTTTCTATTGGATGCCCCGGGAAAAATGAAAGAAGCTAACTGCCAGGAAGGCCACCAAACACTCCGGTGGGTCAGTGGTTTGAACACAGGCCAAACTACGCTCCTAGGCTCCCTTCTTTGAGGTTGATTCCCCCAGATCAAATGACAAGGAGCCAAGAAGATGGCTAGACGAATGAGGGTTGAATACTCCGAGTCAACAGGGTTGGTTGGAAAGCCTCAGACTCAGAAGAGCCGTGATAAAGAACAGCCTCGGATCAGTCGGAGAAGTAGTTGATACCATTTCAATCGGACAAGAAAAATATCGTATGAGAAGAAAAGTACAGTTGGTTGTTCTCGATTAGCAACAGGTTCATAAGACTACTTTGGTAATGGTAACATGAACTGTGCAATTCGTACATGAACGGATACATATTTTTTGGTATACCAGATCGTTTAGGAAGGTAAGGTAGTTCAGATTCCCTTTGAGGTTAGGAGAGTGAGTCGATTCGACGAGGCTAGCTTGTAGGTTAGCCTTTAGTTTCCGGCAAAGAATTGGATTTTCATACTTCCTTCCCCTTTGGTCGATTCAAGTGGACTTTATCCTAGATTTGTCGATTTATCCCTGGTTGAGGACCTTTGGATGCCAGTTTTCTAGATGCCTGTTTTTCTATAAGAAGGGTCAGCCATGAGGTCAGGTTTTCGTGCGATTTTGCTATATCAACATGGGCCTTAGAAAGAGGATCGTAAGTAGTCCTCTTGATCAGAAGATCCATTCTTCCTCGCAGCGGAGGTTCGAAAAGAAAAAAAGGTACTCTATTCTGGAGAAGACCAAGCGGCGCCCTAGTTTGATTCTGTTGATGAATAGGATAAATCTCATTAGAACTACTGACAAAGATCGGGACCACCCCTTTCGGGATCGCGTACTAGAGGTATTCTTCCATGAAAGGAGAAAGGAGAGGAGACGTTTCGTTACATATTTATGGATTTTCCATCTTTCCTGTCCGGTCTTCGCATGTCTCTGGGCTTTCACGGGTGCGATTTCGGGTACATCCGCTGAGAGCGAGAGTAGGGAAGGGCCATGAATGAATTCAAATATAGAGACTCTAGGAGGCCAATGTCCGTATACAAAAACGTGAGTTTCGGGACCTTCGTGGTCTACAATGTTATGTCCTACTCTGAGATGGTAATACACCAATTCTATTCTATTTCTATACTTCTATACGAGCAAGAGCTCCCTTTCCTTCATAGGGAAGCAGAGGCACAAGGGCCAAGAGAGGCCGAAAGCGGGGCCACTGATGAATCAGCCTCGGCATTAGACTTAGATTACCTAGATTAGGATTAACGGAAACCCGCGGGAAGTGGAGACGTGGCACTTAGCGCTACAGGATCTCTTGTTGTTTTACGCGTTTATGCCTACATGCTCTTATTCATTCGCTTATCCAGCGGATATTGAAGTAACCAGATATTGAAGGGAGGCGGATATTGCTATTTGCTATTATGGCTAAGTCTTTATTCACCTCGAAGTGTGAAAAGCGAAAAGAGGGTACTATAATCTTTGACATGAAACCCTCTATCTCGATTTGGACTTCTTTAATCGGCATAGCCTGGAAAGAGGAAACAAGAATAGCCGAGCGTGAGATCAACAGAAGATGCTAAAAAAAGGCCCCTTTTGGTGGCACCTAAAAAAGATCTTGTGGGCGATTGATGGACCGCTGCTTGTCGTCGGTTCTCGATTGGTCGGTCCCTGTCCACTACGTATATTGGGTCTGTAGATCCCTTCTCCGAAAGAGGATTAAACCTTACCTTTAGATTAGACCCATGACCTAGGCTGGCCATCTATAACTCCTATAATAGAGCTTGATTGCTCGGCCGCGCCTACTCGGACTGGCATCGAGGATTCTGAACTTCGACTCCGAAGAGAGCTCTGATCTCACTTGCCACGAGCTCTTGCCTTGCTCTTAGGTTAGAGAATGAGAAAGATACAACATCGGCTGGACCAGGCCCACTTCACACACGCACTGGTTCGTCTTTGAGGATGACTTCTTACACCCCGTCCACGTATTAAAAAGAAGAGCGACTATTTGCCGCTGCTTCACTTTCTTTGCTTGCTTAGAAGGTTGGATTTTTTCCTCTCTCTAGGCCAATGCACGCCAACTAACCTTCTGAAAGGGAAAGAAGGCAGACTAAGCGCAGAAAGAGCACAGCTAGAAAGGTATTGTGAAATAGAAAGAGAATCCCTAAAATCTTTCCCAAGGAAGAGCCTATCAACTAAAGCAAGAGAACTAGTCATGCAAAGAGACGAAGAAGAGGCCATTCAAAAGGAATACGATAGGATCATGGGCGCCTCAGATCAAGAAGTCAGCATAGAAGAGATCCAGAGGCTAATAGAAAGAATGGACAGAGAGTTCTATAAACGAAAAGGAAGAGTCTACTATCTCAGATCACAAAAGAAAGCGAGAAAAGCAAACAAACTATTAGCAACAGTGGCTGAACTAGGAAATCAAAAAAGGGAACTCATATGCAAAATGAACAGGAGAAAAGACTCAAGCGGCGATAAACCAGAACCAAGATACCTATTTGATAAGGAAACAATGGAAAGAAGGATAAATCCGAAGTGGAAGGAATGGATCTATCTCCCACTTGAAGAAGAAGAACCTAAAACAATCAAAGCTGCCAAGAGAGATTGGAGGATCAAACTCGCAGATGGAATCTACATAGACGCGCCTGAACCAATACAAAGAGAAAGGACAGAGCCATATCGAAAGAAAGAAGCGGAAATCAAAGCCTTAAAATATCTGCCATCGGGGAGAACGGAAGCTCAGATTCTCCAGGCTCCTCATGGAGGCCAACGAATCCAGACAGACATTGCACGCACAGTGGGTGAGAAGGATCGAGTCGAATTCAAACTGCATAGTGGTGAATGCAGGGACTACACACAAATGAAACCAATACTGGACCAAGTAGAAAAACTGGAGAAAGAACTACAACGGCTCAAACACCAGGAAAGGGAACTCAAGCAAGTCAAGAAGCTTGTACTAGAGAACGACGACTATGACTACAGCCGCCTCAATCAATATGATCCAAATCTCCTTAGAAGAGAAGAAGAGCTACGAATACGATGCGAAGAATAGAGGCTGAGTACAAAAAACCTGCCGTGGTCGCTGCGAGAAGAAGAAGATGGTGAAGTCTACGAATCACAAACATTGTGTTACGAAGGGGAGACTGAAGGCCTAGCCTACTCTTTTTTTCCGTTTTATCCGGTCCGGGCTTTGACCATGTCTCCCGAGTTATCTCAGTACATATGGCGCAAGACGATTTCACGTATCGAGGTCAGAGCGGGATCGGGTGTCTTCACGTCTCGCTGTGGTGCCCGGCTTTCTCTTTCTTTCCGACGAACACAGGAAGTCTTTGGATATGTGTCTAAAGACCCTTCGCCC